ATGAAATGCCTGAAAAAGGGTTATTTTGATAGAATAAAACATGTAAAAATTTTACTTTCATTAAAATTTTATGATTAATAGAATTAAACTACTGCTAAAAATTTCAAAAATTTTTGTACATCTTATACTAAATCATAAAAAGATAAGCTAAAAAAGCTTTTAGGCTCATACCCTAACTATGAATAATTAATTCTCTTTTTAATAAACAAAAATTTTAAATTTTTATTTTTTAATTTATTAATCTTAAGAACATTAATTTCTGTATCAGCAACATCCTGAATAGGAATATGGATAGGTTTAGAAATCAATTTACTAGCAATTATTCCACTAATATACAGAAGAATAAGAATTTCGTCCTCTGAAGCATCAATTAAATATTTTATTGTTCAAACAATTGCTTCTTCAATTATTATTATTAATATCACCATAATAATAATAAATTTTAATATTTATAGAAATATAAATTTATTGAATTTTAATCTTATAATAATAAATTCTGCATTTTTAATCAAAATTGGAATAGCCCCGTTTCATTTTTGATTTCCAGAAATTATTTATGGTCTAACATGATTTAATTCTATAATTATTTTAACATGACAAAAAATTGCCCCAATAATTTTATTCATGTTTAATATTTCTAATAATTCTTTTATTATTTTTATTATCTTAACCTCACTTATTATTAGAAGATTATCAGGTTTAAATATAATTAATATAAAAAAAATTTTAGCTTTTTCATCAATTAATCATATAAGATGAATAATAAGAATAATAATATTCAGAAAAATAATTTGAATATTATATTTCTCAATTTATAGATTCTCAACAATTATTTTAATTTTATTTATAAATAAATTTAAAATTTTATTTATTAATCAAATTTCATTCTTAAATAATAATAAGGAGATAATTTTATTTTTCATTCTAGGATTTGTATCATTTATAGGATTGCCCCCAACAATCGGTTTTATTTCTAAATGATTAACAATTCAAATTCTTGTTTGAGAAAGATGGTTATTTCTAGCAATTATTATAATTTCCTTAACAATTTTAATAATTTACATTTATTTTCAATTAATAATTTATTCTATCTTATTTAATTCAAAAAAAAATAATTTTCTAAATATTAATAAAATAATATTTAGAAATTTAACTATTATAAACTGTATAAACATCTTTGGTTTAATCCTAATCACCTTAATTTTCAATTTCTAAAAATTCAAGGATTCAAAATAAATTCAATTTTTTCTAATGAATTCGATTGAATTTAGAATTCGATTGAATTTAGAATTCGATTGAATTTAGAATTCGATTGAATTTAGAATTCGATTGAATTTAGAATTCGATTGAATTTAGAATTCGATTGAATTTAGAATTCGATTGAATTTAGAATTTAACTTAAGGATTTAAGTTAAAAAAAACTAATAACCTTCAAAGTTATCAATAAACCACCAATTTAAGCCTTAGAATAAAAATTATTCACCTTTAAATTTGCAATTTAAAATCAAGTTTATGAATATAAGACTTAAAGAAATAATTTTATTTAATAAAAATAAATAATTTATTTAATTTTTAGTGAAAGAAAAATTTTTCGTTAATAAATTTACAATTTATCGCCTAACCTCAGCCATTTCACTTAATAAATGATTATTCTCTACAAATCATAAAGACATTGGAACTTTATATTTTATCTTCGGTGCATGGTCAGGATCATTAGGATTAGCCCTAAGCCTTTTAATTCGAGCTGAATTAGGAACACCTGGGACCTTAATTGGGAATGACCAAATTTATAACGTAATTGTTACAGCTCATGCTTTTATTATAATTTTTTTTATAGTTATACCTATTATAATTGGAGGATTTGGAAATTGATTAGTTCCTTTAATATTGGGTGCCCCAGATATAGCTTTCCCACGAATAAATAATATAAGATTTTGATTTCTTCCCCCTTCCTTAATATTCTTATTAATAAGAAGAATAGTAGAAAGAGGGGCAGGAACTGGATGAACAGTTTATCCCCCTTTATCTGCTAATATTGCTCACAGAGGGCCCTCTGTAGATTTAGCTATTTTTAGTCTTCATATAGCAGGAATTTCTTCTATTTTAGGAGCAGTTAATTTTATTTCAACAATTATAAACATAAAGCCCCCAAGAATAAAATTTGACCAAATACCTTTATTTGTTTGATCAGTTGGAATTACTGCTCTCCTATTACTTTTATCATTACCAGTTCTTGCAGGAGCTATTACTATACTTTTATCTGACCGAAATTTAAACACCTCATTCTTTGATCCTATAGGAGGAGGAGATCCAATTCTATACCAACATTTATTTTGATTCTTTGGGCATCCAGAAGTTTACATTTTAATTCTCCCAGGATTTGGTCTAATTTCTCATATTGTTTCTCAGGAAAGAGGGAAAAAGGAAACCTTTGGTTGTATTGGAATAATTTATGCAATATTAGCAATTGGTTTATTAGGATTTGTAGTATGAGCTCATCATATATTTACTGTCGGAATAGATGTTGATACACGAGCTTATTTTACATCAGCAACGATAATTATTGCTGTTCCTACAGGAATTAAAATTTTTAGTTGATTAGCAACTCTTCATGGAGCCAAAATTACCTGAACTCCTCAAATATTATGAGCAACTGGATTTATTTTTCTTTTTACAGTTGGAGGATTAACAGGAGTAATTTTAGCAAATTCTTCTATTGATATTATTCTTCATGACACTTATTATGTTGTTGCTCATTTTCACTATGTTCTTTCAATAGGAGCAGTATTTGCTATTATAAGAGGATTAATTCATTGATTCCCATTAGTAACAGGGGTAACTCTAAACCAAACACACTTAAAAATTCAATTTTTTTCTATATTTATTGGTGTAAATTTAACTTTTTTCCCTCAACATTTTTTAGGATTAAGAGGAATGCCTCGACGATATTCTGATTATCCTGATTTATTTATATCATGAAATATTGTATCATCTATTGGTTCATTAATTACAACAATTAGAGTAATTTTTTTCATTTATATCATTTGAGAAAGATTCGCTTCTTTAAATAAATCTATTTATTCAATTCAACTCCCTTCATCAATTGAATGATTGCAAAAAACTCCTCCTATAGAACACAGATACCCAGAACTTCCAATAATTAAAATCTATCTAATATGGCAGATTAGTGCAATGAATTTAAGATTCATATATAAAATAATTTATTTTTATTAGAAGTAAAATGATAAGATGGCTTGATTTAAATTGCCAAAATAGAGCAACTCCATTAATAGAACAACTCTCATTTTTTCATAATAATACAATAATAATTTTAATTATCATTACAATTATTGTAGCCTATATAATAACTTCTATTGTATTTAACAATAAAATTAACCGATTTTTATTAGAAAATCAACAAATTGAATTAATTTGAACAATTACTCCTGCTTTAACTCTTTTATTAATTGCCCTTCCTTCCCTTAAAATTCTTTATATATTAGAAGAAACATTAAAGCCTAATTTATCAATTAAATCAATTGGACATCAATGATTCTGATCATACGAATATTCAGATTTCAAAAATATTGAATTTGACTCGTATCTATTAAATGAATCTAATTCAATAAATAATTTTAATTTTCGACTATTAGATGTTGATAATCGTTTAATTTTACCTTATTTTTCTCAAATTCGAATAATTGTAACATCAACTGATGTTATTCATTCATGAACAATTCCATCAATAGGATTAAAAGTAGATGCAACTCCTGGACGATTAAATCAAATTGTTTTTTTTCTTAATCGTTCAGGATTATTTTTTGGTCAATGTTCAGAAATTTGTGGAACTAATCATAGATTTATGCCAATCGTAATTGAAAGAATTTCCCCAACTAACTTTATTAGATGATTAAAAAATAAAATTTAATTTTTCATTAGATGACTGAAAGTAAGTGCTGGTCTCTTAAACCATATTATAGTAGTTTAACAGCTACTTCTAATGAAAAATTTAGTTAAATATATAACATTAGTTTGTCAAACTAAAATTATTTTTTTTAAAATAATTTTTAATTCCACAAATAGCACCTTTAAGTTGATTAAATCTTTTTATTTTTTTTATTACAGTATTTTTAATCTTTAATTCATTAAATTACTTCTATTTTAATAAATCTTCAATTAGACAAGACCAAAAAAAAATTAAAACTCAAAAAAAAATTACTTGAAAATGATAAGAAATCTATTTTCCTCATTTGATCCATCATCAAGAATAAATTTATCATTAAATTGATTAAGAGCAATTCTCAGAATTTTAATCCTTCCAACAATTTTTTGATTAATTCCTTCACGTCTTTCAATATTATGAAATAAAATTTTATTTATTTTAAATAAAGAATTTAAAATTTTATTAAATTTAAAAAATAATAAAGGTTCAACTCTTATTTTTATCTCACTATTTTCAATAATTCTTATTAATAATTTAACAAGATTATTTCCTTATATTTTTTCTTCTACAAGACATATAACCTTAAATCTATCATTAGCTCTACCAATATGATTAAGATTTATACTATTTGGATGGATTAATAATTATATACATATATTTGCCCATCTTGTCCCTCAAGGTACACCCCCCGCATTAATACCTTTCATAGTCTGTATTGAAACAACAAGAAATATTATTCGACCACTAACTTTAGCTATTCGTTTAACTGCTAATATTATAGCAGGTCATCTTCTATTAACACTTTTAGGAAATTCAGGTAACAAATTATCTTTTATAATTTTATCAATTTTAATTTTTTCTCAATTAATACTTTTCGTCCTTGAATCAGCAGTTGCTATAATTCAAGCTTATGTTTTTTCAATTTTAAGAACACTATACTCTAGAGAAGTAAATTAATGAAAAATAATCATTCTTTTCATTTAGTTGATGTTAGACCTTGACCTCTCTTAGGAGCATTTAGTTCATTTTCTTTACTTATAGGAATAACTAAATGATTCCATTTATATGATAATAGTTTATTACTAATAAGAATTTGTTCAACTTTAATAATTATATATCAATGATGACGAGATGTAACCCGAGAAAGATCATTCTTAGGACTTCACTCTTCATTTGTTTCAAAAGGGTTACGATGAGGAATAATTTTATTTATTACTTCAGAAGTATTCTTCTTCTTATCATTTTTTTGAAGTTTCTTCCATAGAAGATTATCCCCATCAATTGAATTAGGAATAAATTGACCTCCTAGAAATATTGAAACCTTTAACCCAACTCAAATTCCATTATTAAACACTTTAATTCTTGTAAGTTCAGGTATCACTATTACATGATCACATCATAGATTAATAGAAAACAATTATAAGCAAGCAACAATTAGACTAGCTTTAACTATTATTCTAGGAATTTACTTTTCTATACTTCAAGCTTATGAATATTTTAATTCAAGATTTACTATGGCTGATTCAGTTTATGGATCAACATTCTTTATAGCTACAGGATTCCATGGAATACATGTATTAATTGGAACAATTTTTTTAGCAACTTGCCTATTTCGATTAATAAATATTCATTTTTCAAAGATTAACCATTTTGGATTTGAAGCTGCTGCATGATACTGACATTTTGTTGATGTAGTCTGACTATTCTTATATTTATCTATCTATTGATGAGGAAGATAAATTAAATTTATATAGTATAAATAAATATTTTTAACTTCCAATTAAAAGATCTTTTTTAAAGTATAAATAATTACAATATTAAGATTATTAATATATATTATTTTACTAATTATAATTATTTTAATTATTATCGTTAATTTATTTTCTAAAAAATCTCTAATAGATCGAGAAAAATCTTCCCCATTTGAATGCGGATTTGACCCTAAATCATTTTCTCGAACACCTTTTTCCTTACAATTCTTTTTAATTGCTATAATTTTCTTAATTTTTGACATTGAAATTTCCTTAATTATTCCTATAGTTATTTTATTAAAAATTTCTAGATTAATCAATTTTAGTATTTTAATTATATTTTTTTTATTTATTCTAATCTTAGGGCTTGTTCATGAATGAAATCAAGGAGCCTTATCATGAGCTAAATAATTTAGGATAATAATTTAAATTAAAATATTTAATTTGCATTTAAAAAATATTGTAAAATTTATCTTAAATAAGAATCAATAAATTGAACCTAGTTTCGACCTAGACCTTAGATGTTAACATCCTTATTTAATTGAAACCAAAAAGAGGTATATTACTGTTAATAATAAAAATGAGAAAATTCTCCAATTAAAGAAATATATTATTTAAGAAAAAGCTTCTAACTTTCTTCTTTAGCAGTGTAACTCTGTTAATATTTCTTAGTATACTAAAATTAATTAATTTATATAGTTTAAAAAAAACCTTACATTTTCATTGTAAAATTATAATTATTATATTATAAATATTTTAAAGTTTAATAACTTCCCTGATATCTTCAATATCATGCTCTAAAATATAAGCTATTAAAATTTAAATTATTTGAATATAAATAACTCAAACTAAAAAAATAAATATATAAATTTTAATATTTCTAACTAAAAAAGATTGAAAATTTAAAGAATAATTTTTATAATTTCTATAAATATTTTGTCTACCAGCATATTCGAGTCATCCTTGGTCAATAATTTTCTTAAAATTTAGGCCTAAATTTAAAAAATAAAAATTAACCCCTAATGTAGAAATAATAGGTAAATTTCATATGCCTGAAACAAATATATAAAAATATAAACTTTTATTTATAAAAATATAAAAATAATTAAAAAAAATAGATGAAAAATTTCCTAATATTATTCCTATAAAAATATAAATTATAACTATAAATTTTATAACTAAAGGGATACAAATAAAATATAATGAATCAAATATTATTCAATTTATTATTCTACCTCCAAATACTACAAAAAAAATTAAACCTATTATTCCTTTTAACATAACTTTTCCTTCCTCAATATTTAAATAAACTATTAAATTATTTTTTCTTATTAAAACAAATTTAGTTAATCGATAAGAATAACTAACAGTTAACCCAATTGAAAAATAAAAAACAAAATATACAAATAAATTCAAATAAGTTATTGATATAAATTCTAAAATTAAATCTTTAGAATAAAATCCTGTTAAAAAAGGTAGCCCACATAAAGAAAGATTAGAAATATTTAAAAATAAACAAGTTAAAGGTATTTGATTTCTCAAGCCTCCTATAAAACGAATATCTTGACAACCCCCTAAATTATGAATAATCATTCCTATACATATAAATAAAAGAGCCTTAAATAATGCATGTATTAATAAATGATAATATGCTAAAATATAGTCCCCTAAAGATAAAATTCTAATTATTAAACCTAGCTGTCTTAAAGTAGAAAGAGCAACAATCTTCTTTAAATCATATTCAAAATTTGCCCCTAATCCTGCTATAAATATTGTTAATAAAGAAATAAATAATAAAAATATAAGTATATAGTAATTTATTGAATAATTAAAACGAATTAATAAATAAACTCCTGCAGTTACTAAAGTAGAAGAATGAACTAGTGAGGAAACTGGTGTTGGGGCAGCTATTGCAGCTGGTAATCAAGAAGAAAATGGAATCTGAGCTCTCTTTGTTATTCCTGCCAAAATTACAAACATTATAATAAAATTTATACAATAGTCATTTATTTTAAAATCTAAGTAATAAATAAAATTTCATCTACCATAATTTATTATTCAAGCAATTCTTATTAATAAAGCTACATCACCAATTCGATTTGATAATGCTGTTAATATTCCAGCATTAAAAGATTTAACATTTTGATAATAAATTACTAAACAGTAAGAAATTAAACCTAATCCATCTCACCCTAATAAAATTCTAATTAAATTAGGTCTAATAATTAAAAATATTATAGAAACAACAAATAAAACTACTAACAAAATAAAACGATTTAAATTTAAATCTCCATGTATATATTCATAACTATAAAAAATAACTATTGAAGAAATTAATAATACAAAACTTATGAATAATAATGATATTCAGTCTAATAAAATAGATATACAAACAATTGAAGAATTTAAATTAAAAACTTCATATTCAATTATTAAACAAAAATCATTTAAATAAAAAAAAACTCTTAAACTAAAAGTAACCAATATTGATAAAAAAATATAACCTCATCACAAAATTATTTAAAATACTATATATAACTTTGATTCCACAAATCAATATTTTTATTAAACTATTTAAATTTAAAAATTTAAACCATTAAATCTCTAAAAAAAACTAATAAGTTTAAAGGTAATCAATGTAATAGTAATATTAAATATTCACGAATATAACCAGAATAAAAATAATAAATTATATTTCTTGCCTTACCATGTTGTCTAAAAGAATATAAATATAATCTATAAGAAGCACTAAAAAAAGAAGTTAATATAATAATAATAATTAAATTTAAATTTCATCTAATTATTCTATTAATAATTATAATTTCTCCTAATAAATTTAAAGAAGGAGGAGCAGCTATGTTTGATGAACACAAAAGAAACCATCAAAAGGTTAAATTTGGTATATAATTAATTAAACCTTTTCTTAAAAATAAACTCCGTGTACCTAAACGTTCATATGATATATTTGATAAACAAAATAGTCCTGAAGAACAAAGCCCATGAGCTAATATTATAATAAAAGCCCCAGTAACACCTCATAAACTAAAAGAAAAAATTCCTGCAAGAACTAGCCCTATATGAGAAACAGAAGAATAAGCAATTAAAGCCTTTATATCACTCTGAACTAAACAAATAAAAGAAACAATCAATCTTCCAATTAAACTTAAAGAAATAAAAATAATTCTTAAATCATTAATAATAAAAATAAAAATTTTTATTAAACGAATTAAACCATACCCACCTAATTTTAATATAATACCAGCTAAAATTATTGAACCAGAAACAGGTGCTTCAACATGAGCCTTAGGTAATCATAAATGAACAAAATATATAGGAATTTTTACTATAAAAATTATAGTTAAACAAAAAAATAATAAATAAGAATTTAAAAATGTTATTTTAAAAAAATCCAATGAATTAAATTTAAAATATAAATAAAAAATTGAAACCATTATAGGTAAAGAAGTAAGTAATATATAAAAAAATATATAAATACCAGCCTGAATACGTTCAGGCTGATACCCTCACCCCAAAATTAAAATTAAAGTAGGAATTACTCTAATTTCAAAAAAAATATAAAAAATTAATAAATTTATAGATCTGAAAACCAAAAATAAACTAATTATTAATATCAATAATATTAAAATAAACAAATTTCTATAAAAATTTATTGTAATAATTTTTTCTCTAGCTAAAATTATTAAACCTAAAATTCATAATGTTAACAAAATAAAAAAATATGAAATATAATCACATCCTATAAATATAGAAATATAATAATAACTTTTTCTAAAAGAAAAAGTTAACATAAATATAAAAAACAAAATAAAAAATAATAAAGAAATTATTCATTCCATTTTCTTCTTAAATCTTAAAGGAATCAAAAATAATATAAATATTAAAAATTTTATCATAAAACATTAAAAGATTGAAAATAATCATTTCCATAAGAACGAATTAAAGAAACTAAAATAGATAATCCTAAAGTTCCCTCACAAACTCTTATTGTTAAAAAAATTATTACAAAATAATATTCATAATTTATATAAACTATTATAACTAATAAACCAAAAAAAATATAAATAACCAAAAACTCAAGTATTATTAATATTAATAATAAATGTTTAGATTTTAATGTTAAAACAATTAAACTAATTAAACACATAAAAAAAAATAAACTTATAATAAGTTTTAATAGTTTAAGATAAAACACTGATCTTGTAAATCAGAAATATGTACAACTTTTAAAACTTCAAAGAAATTAAACCTTAATATCTTTAATCTCCAAAATTAATATTTTAAATTAAACTATTCTTTGAACTTAAATGACAATAATATTAATATTTATAATTATTATTTTATCAATTTGTCCATTATTCTTAAGTCATCCATTATCAATAGGATTAAACTTATTAATACAAACTATTCTTATTGCTATAATCTCTGGGATTATATCAATAAATTTTTGAATTTCATACTTACTATTCCTTGTAATAGTAGGAGGAATACTAATTTTATTTATGTACATAACAAGAATTGCTTCAAATGAAAAATTCTATTTTTCTAAATACTTAATCATTCTGATTCCATTTATAGCATTAATTTTAATTATTGGATTAATAAACCAAAACTTAATTATTAAAAATCTTGATTCAATAGAATATTTAAATTTTTCTATATATGAAATGTCTCCAAATAAATATTTCATTAATAATTCAAAATATATTTTAAGTATACTAATTATCTATTTATTTATTACACTTATTGCAATTGTAAATATCTCAAGAAATAATTTCGGGCCATTACGTCAAAAATTTTAATGAAAATAATAAAAAAACATATAATTTTAAAACTAGTTAATTCAACTTTAATTGATTTACCAACCCCAAGAAATATTTCAATTCTATGAAATTTCGGATCTCTACTAGGATTATGCCTAATTATACAAATTATAACTGGACTATTTTTAACTATACATTATTGTCCTAATATTAATGTGGCATTTGACAGAGTAGTTCACATTATACGAGACGTAAATTATGGGTGATTAATTCGAACAATACATGCTAATACAGCATCATTATTTTTTATCTGCTTATATATACATATTGGACGAGGAATATATTACAGATCATATTTTCTAAAAGAAACATGAAATGTAGGTGTAATCTTAGTTCTTCTTGTAATAGCAACAGCATTTCTTGGATATGTTTTACCATGAGGTCAAATATCATTTTGAGGGGCAACAGTTATTACCAATTTAATTTCAGCAATTCCTTACTTAGGAAATTATATTGTTCAATGAATCTGAGGGGGATTTGCGATTGATAATGCAACTTTAAATCGTTTCTTTGCTTTCCATTTTATTTTGCCCTTTATTATTCTAGCAATAGCTGGAATTCATTTAATTTTTCTTCACCAAACAGGATCTAATAACCCATTAGGAACAAAAAGTGACATCTATAAAATTATATTCCACCCATACTTTTCATTTAAAGACTTAGTTGGATTTATTATTGCTATTATAGGATTAATAATTTTAACTTTAACTGATCCTAACCTTTTAGGAGACCCAGAAAATTTTATTCCAGCAAATCCCCTAGTAACTCCCCCCCATATTAAACCAGAATGATACTTTTTATTTGCTTATGCAATTCTTCGGTCAATTCCTAATAAATTAGGTGGAGTATTAGCTTTATTCTTTTCAATTTTAATTTTATTTTCCTTACCATTTTTAAAGAAAAAAATACAAAATAATAAATTTTACCCAATTAATAAATTATTAACATGAATCTATTTTGTTATAGTAGCCTTATTAACCTGAATTGGGGCTTGTCCAGTTGAAGACCCTTATATTATTCTTGGACAAATTTTAACAGTTCTTTATTTTATTAAATTCCCCCTTCTTTTTATAAGGTCAAGCTTATGAGATAAAATTATATTTAAATTATAATATTTAACTAAGTTAATGAACTTGATATAAGTATATATTTTGAAAATATAAAAAAAGATAATTAAATTCTTATTAACTTACTACTAAATTTTATTAACTAAATAATAAAAGAAAATAAGAAAAGCTTTAAACCAAAAAAATAAAATAAATAAAATAAAGAAACTGATAAAAATCTTTTTCAAGCTAAATATATTAGCTTATCATAACGAAATCGAGGTAAAGTCCCACGAACCCAAATAAATAAAAAAGAAATAAAAACAACAAAAATAAATATTAAAAATCTAAAAAAATTAGCCCCTATAAAAAATATAACAAACATAAAACTTATAAATAAAATATTAGCATATTCAGCTATAAAAATTAAAGCAAATCCTCCTCTTCTATATTCAACATTAAACCCAGAAACTAATTCAGATTCACCCTCAGCAAAATCAAAAGGAGTACGATTAGTTTCTGCTAAACTAGAAACAAATCAGATTAAACATAAAGGAATTCTTAAAAAAATAAACCAAATTGTCTGTTGATATAAAAATAAATCATATAATCTAAATCTAGAAATTATAACTAAAAATGATATTAAAATTAAAAAAAATCTTACTTCATAAGAAATTGTTTGAGCAACAGCTCGCATACCTCCTAATATTGAGTAATTAGAATTAGATGATCAGCCAGAAATCATAATTATATAAACCCCTAATCTTGAACAGCAAAGAAAAAATAAAATTCCAAAAGAAAAATTTAAAAAATATGATGATAGTGGAAAACATAATCATATAGATAAGGCTAAAAATAATCTTAAAGCAGGAGAAAAATAATATATTAAGTAATTAGATAAAATTGGATTAGTTTGTTCTTTAGAAAAAAGCTTAATTGCATCACTAAAAGGCTGCAAAATTCCTATAAACCCAACTTTATTAGGCCCTTTACGAATTTGAATATACCCTAAAACTTTTCGTTCTAATAAAGTTAAAAAAGCTACACCAACTAAAACCCCAACAACTATTAATAAAAGGTTTAAAATAATAAGAATAAAATCATTAATTATAATAAAAATTTATTACCTGTAAAAAATTTACATAAAATGATTCTAAATCAATTGCACTAATCTGCCAAAGTAACTAATTTTATTCAAAAAATAAAATATTATAATAAATTTTTGGTCCTCTCGTACTAAAAAATTTTAATTTTCTAAAGATAGAAACCAACCTGGCTTACACCGGTTTAAACTCAGATCATGTAAAATTTTAAAAGTCGAACAGACTTAATTATTTAGCTTCTGCACCAATAATAAATTTTAATCCAACATCGAGGTCGCAAACAAATTTTTAAATAAGAACTTTAAAAATATATTACGCTGTTATCCCTAAGGTAATTTATTTTAAATTTAATAATCTATAGAAAATTAATTTACAAATAAATAATTTTTAAAATAAAAAAGTTTTATAAATTTTTTAATCACCCCAACCAAATAATTAATATAAATTTAAATTTTAATAATTCTAAATATATTAAAAAATATTAATTATAAAACTCTATAGGGTCTTCTCGTCTTTTAAATTAATTTAAGCCTTTTAACTTAAAAGTTAAATTCAATTTTTAAAATTGAGACAGTAATTTTCTCGTCCAATCCTTCATTCCAGCTTTCAATCAAAAAACTAATTATTATGCTACCTTTGTACAGTCAAAATACTGCAGCTATTTAAATTTTTATATTCATTGAGCAGACTAGACTTTATATTTTTATCAAAAAGACATGTTTTTAATAAACAGGCGAAAAATAAATTTGCCGAATTCCTTAACTTTATCTTAAATATAAATTTATAAAATAAAATTTATTTTACTAATTTAATCATAAACACAAAAATTATGTAATTAAATTTTTTATTTTAATAAAAAAATTAAATAAAAGAAAATTAAAATTTTAAATATAATAACTTTTATATTATAATAAGATTTACAATATTAGTAAAACTAAAATATTAAAAATAATTTTTTTTAATAATTAAATTTAAAGCTTATCCCCTAAATTTTTTAATAATAAAATTTATTAAATTAAGATTTAATTTATAAAATTTTATCTTTTAAATTAAATTTATTTCTTAAAAAACTAGATATATTAATAAACGAAAAACGTTTCATTACTAAAAATTTATAATAAAAATTTATAAAACAATTAAATATTAAATTTTTAGATCTTATTAATTCGAGAAAATTAAAATTATTAACTTATAATAAATCAACCCTGATACACAAGGTACAAAAAATAAATTTTTCTTTTTAAAATTTTAAATATTTTAAATATTCATTTTCATTACTAATAGACTATAACAACACATATTTTTTTATTTTAAAACTAAAATTTAAGTTTATTCTAAAATATTAAGATAAATAAATCTTTAAATATCTAATTATATTGATAAAACAATAAATCCTTTTAATGTAAATAAAAAACTTCTATAAAGCTTTAATTAGATCAGACTAGATACACTTTCCAGTACATCTACTATGTTACGACTTGTTCCAATTTAAATGAAAATGACGGGCAATATGTGCACATTTTAGAGCAAATTATCAGATTTTAAATTTTTTAATCTTACAACCAAATCCTCTTTCATAAATATTATTAAATATTTAATCTATATTCTAAATTACAAAATTGTAATCCATAGTTACTTTTTAAAACTGCACCTTGATCTGAAATAAATTTTTTATTTAAATTTATAGAATATTAATATCCTAATAAAATATTCATTTAAAACGACGATATACAAATATATATAAAAGTAAAGTAAATCGTGGATTATCAATTATACTACAGATTCCTCTGAATTGAATAAAATACCGCCAAATTTTTTAATTTTAAAGATCCTAATCTATTAATATTTTAAATTTTAAATTTACAAAATAAAATAATAGGGTATCTAATCCTAGTCTTTCTATAAAATTTTATAAAATCATTATAACTATTAAAACTTAATAAAATTAAAATTTCACTTAATAAAATTACTATTAAATTAATTAAATAAATAATTTATTACATTCAAATTATATTTTTTTGCTTTATTTGTTTAACCGCAATTGCTGGCACAAATTTTATTAAAACTTTTTTATATTACTAATTTATTAATTAAAAAATATTAACTTAAAATTATTAACTAAATTTTTAAACTATTTAAAATAAAATCTTCTTATAATATAAATATAAACAAAAAATAATCAAGCCAAAATAAAACTTTTAAAGTAAATAATTATTTTTAAAATAAATTAAATTATTAACTAAAAATATACTTATTTTAAAATTTTATATTTAAACTTTTAAATATATACTAAATTATTTTAACTAACCCTTAATTCGCTAGCTAGCCCCAATAGCTCACGACCGTCCCAAAAGCAAAGAAACTTTATGAATAAACTCCAGAAAAAAGAAAAATTGTAGGCCCCAATACAATTTTTCATAAATGATTAAAATTATTTTATTAAAATTTAATAATTATTGAATAAAAAATTAATTATAATTAAAATTATCTATATTTTAAAATAATTTCTAAACAAAATACATTATTAATAAACTTAACTATAAATTTAAATATAAAAAACTAATATTTAAAATAATTATTTACCTTTAATATATAAAAAAAATAAATAATAAACAATTATTTTAATATATTTAATTTACCAAAACAAATTTAAAATAATAATAAATAAATATTAAATAATTTTTATTATAATTTTAAAAAATATTTTATATATATATTATATTGACCTTATTTTATTTTTTTTTTTCATTTTAGTATATATTTATATAATAATTTAATTATCAAATAGAATTAACATAATTATATTATATTTATGTAATTTAATTATTATATAAATATAATTAATTATTATATTTATATAAATATTTAATTTTTATATAATTACTATAATGTATATATATATATTATAATTAAATATTTATATAATAATACTTAATAATAGTATACATAATATTAGTGTTATTATATATATATAAATTATTAAATTAATATATAAAATATTGGTTAACTTTATAACTAACTATTTAATATTTATATAATAATATGTTTTTTTTTTCTTTCATATTAAACGGTTCTTTTACATATAATACGTTGTTTATCTATTTAGATCTTGAATATATAGAAAATCTTGCTTCACTTTTATTGTTGAATATACAATATATAAATAATATATTATATATATATATACGTATATATTTATATAAAATATTATTATATAAAATATTTTCTATATATTAAGTCATTATAATAATAATAAAAATTATATCTATATAAATATTAAACTTTTAATAAAGAAAAAACGAAAATTTTGTGTACCCACCCCTTTGCGAATGTTTAAGATTCGGCTTAAAAACGTTGTTTTTTTGCCATTTTCATAAATTTTAGTAAAAATTTTAAATTTATTAATTTTTTAAAATATAATATTTAAAATTTAATAAATCTTAAATTCTAAATTCTTTACACACTTGATCATTTATAA